TGTGTGTATGTGTATATTAGTAGCAGCGTCTGATTTCTGGATATCCAGGATATAAAATAGCTTCTAAATTAGATGCTAAACCTAGATTCGCAGTTCGCTGACACAGTGGCCACCCTAGAAACTAAATTTATAACTATACCTTATTATGTTCTGGTTCCAAGGTCTAGTAAAATATTATTCAATTTTTAAGTAATTTAAAATTTAAACCTCTTTTTTTTCAGATAATCTAAATTTAAAGGATTTTTTCCTCTTAATTTAATGTAAGTTTAAACAACACTAATTTTAGTGTTCTTCTATGCTTCGACTTGTATAGAGAAACCGGTGGAAAGAACAAAAAATTGACCCACCAACAAAGAAATTTTAAGGTTATTAGGCTCGCTCAGCACAAGGATTTTCCAGCGCATAATAAAAAGCGCTGGAAAGAAATATTCACTTATATTTATCTTTATGGGACGGAATCCTTTTCATTTGGTAGAATTTAGTCCTTGGCCTCTAACGGGGTCTATAGGAGCTTTGTTTTTGACATCCGGCTTGGCGGGGTGGTTTCACGGATACTCTTTTACAACCGCTGTGTTAGGCCTGGTTTTGATTGGTATAACAATGATTCAATGGTGACGAGATGTGGTGCGAGAAGCTACTTTTCAAGGTATACATACAATACAGGTTTCTAAAGGGTTGCGCTGAGGTATGATTTTGTTTATTGTCTCTGAGGTTTGTTTTTTCTTTGCATTTTTTTGGGCATATTTTCATAGAAGCTTGGCACCTAGATTGGAGCTGGGATCTTGTTGACCTCCTTCAGGTATTGTTCCCTTAAACCCCTTTGAAGTTCCTTTATTAAATACGGGGGTTTTGTTAGCTTCTGGTGTTACTGTGACTTGGGCTCACCATAGACTTATAGAAGGAGACCATGCAAACGGTATTCAAGGTCTTTTGGCTACTGTAATTTTAGGGGTCTATTTTACTTTTTTACAGGGAAGGGAGTATTACGAAGCTTCTTTTACAATTGCGGACGGAGCATATGGATCTAGTTTTTTTGTAGCAACAGGATTTCACGGTCTTCATGTCTTGATTGGGAGTACCTTTTTGTCTGTTTGTTTAGCTCGGGCGTGATTTCAGCACTTTTCTACTGGTCATCATTTCGGTTTTGAAGCTGCAGCTTGATACTGGCATTTTGTTGATGTTGTTTGACTTTTTCTTTATCTCTCTATTTATTGATGGGGGTCTTAGTTTATTGAACTAGGATCTTAATATTTCTAGTAATTTAGGATCTCAGGTGACCGAGGAAAAATAAGTGCTAGACTTTTAATCTAGAGACGGCAGATGTTTAATGCCCCTGAGAGGTTGGTATAAGACTTAATACTTTAAGGTAAAAGATCTGATTTGCATTTAGAAAATAAACTAGTTTAGTTTTTAGGTCAAAGTATAAAAAGCGAGAAATTTGCATGCGGTTTCGGCCCGTAAGTTGGAGGTGAGAGTCCTTTTTTATATTATTAAGCAGAAGCCAAGAATAGAGGCGCCTAGCTGTTAATTAGGAGATTGTAAAGTTTAATTACCTGTTTAGAACTTAAGAGGTATTAGTACCACGCCGGATGAACGGAAATCATTGATGTTGATTAATATGTAATGTAAGTATTTCTGGTACTAAATTAATTTAAATGTTTGAAACATTTTGAAGAAGAATTGTTGCTTTAGTATTATCTGTTGTTGTAATGCTCTTAGGGTGGGTTTTAAGGAAACGAGCTTTAAGAGATCGGGAGAAGGAGTCTCCTTTCGAGTGCGGGTTTGATCCTATTAAGTCGGCACGGTTACCTTTTTCTTTGCGATTTTTTTTGCTAGCAATTATTTTTTTAATTTTTGATGTCGAGATTGTATTGCTTTTCCCTGTTTTAGTAAGGGTATCGAGCAGTTTTAGGACTAGGCTAGTGGTTGGGTCTTTTATTTTCCTAATTATTTTGATTGTGGGGCTATTTCATGAATGAAACGAGGGATCTTTAGATTGGGCACAATAAAGAAAAAACTTGGAGTAAAGCAGGGCTGCTAACTTTGCTTTGGGTAATTCAATTTTATCCTTTTTCTTATGTTTTCAAGACTTCCGTTTAGTTATGTGTTTTTTTTTATGGCTGTTTTTGGAACTGTGTTTTCTGTTTCTTCGTGCCATTGGTTGGGAATTTGAGGGGGTTTAGAGATTAATTTAATTGGTTTTGTCCCCTTGTTAGTGTACCAGAAAAGAATGTCGGAGAGGGAGTCAGCCGTTAAATATTTTGTAATGCAGGCTTTAGGATCAAGCTTACTAATGTTCGGTAGTCTTAGGGCTTATAGTATGTCTTTTAGATGAGATAGTTTAAGGTCTTTAAGCCTTTTTTCGTATTTGAGTTTAATAGTTATTACTAGGGGCTTAGTTATAAAAATAGGAGTTTTTCCTTTTCATTTCTGATTTCCGGGTGTAATAGCGGGACTTCCCTGGTTAACTTGTCTTTTGTTAGCAACCTGGCAGAAAGTTGCGCCCTTATTCCTAGTTGCGTCTCTTTTTGAATTAAATGTAATATTTTGATTTTTTATTGTTTTAGCTTTAATTGGCAGAGGTTCTAGGTTAATTGGCGGATTAGGTGGGATAAACCAGACACAGATTCGAGCACTTCTTGCTTATTCCTCAATCGGACACTTAGGCTGAATTGTATTTGGTATGGTGCACAGAAGTTGAGTAATAAAAGCATATTTTAGTATTTATGTGCTAATTTCTTTTTGTATTTTTGTAAGATTATGATACTTAAATTCTAGAATCAGGAAAAATCTCGGTAGTTTAGTTTATTTAAATTTTTTTGGGCTGAGAATTATAGTGATACTTCTTTCGCTTGGAGGTCTTCCGCCTTTGCTAGGTTTTATTTCAAAGTGGGTAGTTATTTTGATATCTATAGAGTTTATGCTTTGGCCTTTTACAGCGCTGTTAATTCTAGGTTCTTTAATAAGCTTATTTTATTATTTAAGCTTATTTTTTTCTTATTTTTTGAGGTCTTCAAAGTTGGTACAGTTAAACTTAATTAAGCTAAGAAAAGAGAATACATTGGTTGGCATGGGCATACTAATGAACCTCTTGGGCGGATTGTGCTTGATTTCAAGTGTTACTGTTTGGGGTATTTAATCCACATAAAATTAAATGCGTTGATTATTTTCTACGAATCATAAAGATATTGGAACTTTATATATTTTATTTGGTATATGATCCGGATTAGTTGGAACTGCATTGAGTCTTTTGATTCGAGCAGAATTGGGCCAACCAGGAGCTCTGTTAGGTGATGATCAGCTATATAATGTAATTGTTACTGCTCACGCTTTTGTGATGATTTTTTTTCTGGTTATGCCTATAATAATTGGTGGGTTTGGTAATTGATTGGTTCCTTTAATGTTGGGGGCTCCTGATATGGCTTTTCCTCGCCTAAATAATATGAGTTTTTGATTATTACCCCCTGCTTTACTTTTATTGTTATCTTCAGCAGCAATTGAAAGGGGGGTTGGGACTGGTTGAACAGTTTATCCTCCTTTATCTGGTAATTTGGCTCACGCCGGTGGTTCTGTTGACTTAGCTATTTTTTCTTTACACTTAGCTGGTGCTTCTTCTATTTTAGGTGCTGTAAACTTTATTACAACGATTATTAATATGCGATGGCGTGGGATACAATTCGAACGACTTCCTTTGTTTGTTTGGTCTGTAAAAATTACAGCTATTTTGTTGCTTCTTTCTTTACCAGTACTAGCAGGAGCTATTACAATACTTTTAACAGATCGAAATTTCAATACAGCATTCTTTGATCCGGCCGGAGGAGGGGATCCTATCTTATATCAGCATTTATTTTGATTTTTTGGTCATCCAGAAGTTTATATTCTAATTCTTCCAGGTTTTGGTATAATTTCTCATATTGTTAGCCATTACTCTGCAAAGAAGGAGACTTTTGGGACTTTAGGGATAATTTATGCTATACTAGCAATTGGGTTATTAGGTTTTATTGTTTGAGCACACCACATATTTACGGTTGGTATGGATGTCGATACTCGGGCTTACTTTACAGCGGCTACAATAATTATTGCAGTTCCAACTGGAATTAAGGTTTTTAGTTGGCTTGCTACAATTCATGGAGCTAAAATCAAATATGAAGCCCCTATATTATGAGCATTAGGTTTTATTTTCTTATTCACGGTCGGAGGTTTAACCGGAATTGTGCTATCTAATTGTTCTTTAGATATTATGTTGCACGATACTTACTATGTTGTAGCTCATTTTCATTATGTTTTATCCATGGGGGCTGTCTTCGCTTTATTTGGTGCTTTTAATTACTGATTTCCTCTACTAACAGGTGTAACTCTACACTCACGATGAACTAAAGCGCATTTTTATATAATATTTATCGGTGTTAATGTTACGTTTTTTCCTCAGCATTTTTTAGGCTTAAGGGGGATACCGCGACGTTATTCAGATTATCCTGATTGCTACACTAAGTGAAATGTAATTTCTTCTATTGGATCGATAATTTCTTTTGTCGCAGTTTTATACTTTATAGTGATTGTGTGAGAGGCCTTGATTTCACAACGAAGCGTAATTTGAAGCACACACCTGAGAACTGCACTTGAGTGAGATAATATTCTTCCTGCAGATTTTCATAATGCTGCTGAAACAGGAGCACTTGTTGCTAGTTAATAAAGTATTTTAAGATATGAGTCTATGAAGACAGTGAGGATTTCAAGATGCTGCATCTCCTTTGATAGAAGAGTTAATTTTTTTCCATGATCATGCTATAATAATCCTAGTTATAATTATTAGTTTAGTAGGTTATGCTGCTTTTTCTTTAATGCTAAATAACTACACTTGTCGTTCTTTAGTAGAGGGTCAAGAGATTGAGACTATTTGAACGATTATTCCGGCTGTTATTTTGATTTTTTTAGCTTTGCCTTCTCTTCGTTTGTTGTACCTTTTAGATGAGGTTGGTGATTGCGGCCTTACTGTTAAAAGTATTGGGCATCAGTGATACTGAAGTTATGAGTATTCAGATTTTTTAAATATTGAATTCGATTCTTATATAATTCCAAGAAATGAGCTAGAACTGGGCGATTTTCGTTTACTAGAAGTTGACCATCGCGTGGTATTGCCAACACACACAGACATTCGTGTGCTTGTGACTTCTGCTGATGTAATTCATTCTTGAGCAGTACCTTCTTTAGGAGTTAAGGCAGATGCGATTCCAGGTCGACTAAACCAGCTTAGTTTTTATGTGAAGTATCCTGGTGTTTTTTACGGGCAATGTTCAGAAATTTGTGGGGCTAATCACTCATTTATGCCTATTGTGCTGGAAGCTATTCCTCTGGAAAACTTTATGGAATGAGCAGTTTATGTTTCTGAGTAATTTTAGATAAGGGATTAGTTAAAGCATAATATAAGATTGTCAGTCTTATGTTACTAATAAAATTTAGTATCTCTTACATGCCTCAGCTATCCCCACTTAATTGAATTTTTTTATTTATTCTTTTTTGAGTTGCTGTTCTTAGTATTTCTGTAATAATTTGATGAGTAAAAAAAGTTTATTTTTCTCCAGAGATTTCAAAACGTTTTGAGATTAAGGAAAATAAGTGAAACTGATAAGAATGCTTGTGGATATTTTTTCTTCTTTTGATGATAATAACCAAGTTTTTATGTCCCTGTATGTTTTAATATGGATTTTTTCTTTAGTTACTGTTTTAATTTTTAGTTCAAGTTTCTGGGTAAGAGCCCCTCGATGAGCGGGTTTTATTAGAATTTTTAAAGATACAGCTTCTGCGCAAATTTTTCGATCTTTTGGTTTAAATTTAGGGGGCTTTATAAATGTAGTAACAGGCTTATTTTTATTTCTAATTTTTATAAATCTCAGGGGACTAATTCCTTATGTTTTTAGTCCGACAAGCCATTTAGCTATTTCTCTATCTTTAGGGCTTCCCCTGTGAGCTTCTTTAATTATTTCAGCAGTGTTTTTTAAGCCGAGCTCAGTTGTTGCAGGGCTGCTTCCTATAGGAGCTCCTGCTATGCTAAACCCATTTCTAGTTATTATTGAGACGGTTAGAATTCTTGTTCGGCCTATTACTCTTTCAGTTCGACTTACTGCAAATATAAGAGCTGGGCATATTGTTTTAACTCTTATTGGAAATTATCTTGTCGCTAGCCTATTTATTTCTTCTGTATTTTCAATAGCTCTTTTAATCAGAATTCAAGTTTTATATACTATTTTTGAATTTGGTATTAGTGTTATTCAAGCTTATATTTTCTGTTTATTAATTACACTTTATTCTGATGAGCACCCACATTAAATTAATTACAACACTTTATTAGTACTTCTTACTCTAAATACTTATTAATAGCTAATTGTAAAAGAACATTAGTTCATTTTTGGGGTATGAACCCAACAGCTTTATTTTTAGCTTATTTTACAGGTTTGTTGAGAAAATTAGTTCCGTTAATAGATCTACAGTCTATCGCTTATTACTCAGCCATCAACAACTCGCTAGAAATTTCTGCTTCTTCTTTGAACTTGCAATTCAAGGTTTTATTCTAAACTATAGAGAGCAAGATTTGAAAATAGGTTTTCATTTCAAGCTTTGAAGGCTCGTAGTTTAGTTAACTTAAAATCTTACCAGGAGGGTGTAGCCCTCTCTTAAGAAATCAAAATTCTTTGTGCTCTAACACCGCTTTGTAATACTTATACCTCTTTTAAATATTATTAATCTTTCTGCTTGGAAGGCAACTGTACTTAGCATACTCAAAAGGTTATTTCTAATAAAATATTTTATTCCTTTAGAATGAAAATCTAATGTGCAGAATACACCCTAGAAACTTTTCTTGTAACACTAAAATTACGAATTCTCGGCATATCCTGATCATAAGGGAAACCATGTTTTTTATGTTTTATAAATGAAGCAAGCTTGGCCCTGACTTATAAATATAATAAAAACAAGGGAATACACATGGTTTTTTTAGAGATAGGTGAGGCAAAAGAAAAACATATCTAAGTGTAAAACTTTGATGTCTTTATTTTTTAAGGTATTATGTAATACATAATGCTTTGTAATGCTCCACTAACACCAGTGTCAGAGATTAAAAAAGAGCGTGAGCTTGTCTTGGACTAGTTTTATTAATCTGGTTAACTTGGTGCCAGCATCCGCGGTTACACCAAGAGATTAGTTATATTTTTAAGGTAGAAGGCAGTTAGGCAGAAATAATAAAGTTTTGTCACTCTTTGTTTAGGGGTAAAATTCGAATACAAAGATATATTTTGATAAAAACTTAATATGCTGATTCTGCGATAGTTTTGAGGGAAACTGGGATTAGATACCCCACTATTCTTAACTGTAAATCAACTTTTGTTTACCAGAGTACTATGAACCGTAATAGTTTAAAACTCAAAGGGCTTGGCGGTGCTTTAGACCTCTCAGGGGAACCTGTCTCGTAATCGACAGTCCACGAAATACCTAACCTTCTTTAGTTTATCAGTATGTATACCGTCGTCGTCAGGCAACTTTTAAAAATAAAGAAGTTGGCAGCAAAAATTTAATTTTAGACGTCAGATCAAGGTGCAGCCTATAAGACAGGTGAGGATGGGTTACAATTAAGATTTATATAACGGAAAAAAACTTGAAATTTTTAGTTTTTAGAAGGTGGACTTGAAAGTAAAGATCAATATATAAATTTCTTGAATTAGGCTCTGAAGCGTGCACACATCGCCCGTCGCTCTCGTTGAGAAATGAGATAAGTCGTAACATAGTAGGGGTAATGGAAATTGTCCCTGGCTGAAAGATGTAGCATAAACTGAATGCATTTCGTTTACACTGAAACTATACTTCTCTAGGAGTCGTCTTTAATAAAAAATAAGGTAATAATCAGTATAATCTAATTATTCTACTAACTAGAAACATCTTTAAGTTTAGTAAAGGTGATTAAAACTTAATATTTGAACCATTAACCTGGTAAAAAGTACCGCAAGGGAAATAACTGAATCTTTTAAAAATAGTAATTAATTTATGTACCTTTTGTATCATGGTTTAGCTAGATTTAAATTTAAATTATAAAAGTCTCGAAATCTAATGAGCTATCTTGGGTTCCTGTATTAGCAGGAATAAGAGTAACTGTAGCAAAATTTTTCTTAAAACCCGAGATAGAAATGAAATTTTATTCGTGTTAGATGATAGCTAGTTTTCTTACTATAAAGCATAGAAGTGCTGACTTTCTTATAAATTAGCCTTAAATAACTATTAATGGCTGATATTAGAAATTTTTAGGTTTTTGAGGATAAGCTCGAAAACAACCCTAAATACCGGCAATTAAACTTTTTTTAAATTTAAGCTTAAGATTAGCTAGAATACAAAGTTTGTTATAACTTATAAACTTTTTAGAGAAAAAATATATATGCTGCACAGAATAAGAATAAAACCTATAAATCAAATAAGGTTCATTTAATGCTAAAATGAGTATTTAATAAAACATAAAAACTTTAGTCCAGTTAATACTAAAATATTAGTTAACTTAATAAATAAAAATCACATAAAGGAATTCGGCAAACTTAATTACTCTGCCTGTTTATCAAAAACATGGCTCCTTGATTTTTAACCATAAGGAGTCGGACCTGCCCAGTGATAGAATTTCAACGGCCGCGGTACTCTGACCGTGCAAAGGTAGCATAATCATTTGCCCTATAATTGAGGGCTAGTATGAATGGTTTGACAAGAGTAATGCTGTCTCTACATGATTTTTTAGAACTTAATCTTTAGGTGAAGAATCCTAAGTTAAATTAAAAGACAAGAAGACCCTATCGAGCTTTAAAAAAATATGTAGAATGAAATTAATACCTAAAATAAATTACTACATAAAATTTTGGTTGGGGCGACTAAGGAACACTCAAAGCTTCTTACATAAAACCACAAGCTTATAGGCTTTAGATCCGGCCAAGTGCTGCCGATTAAAAGAATTAGTTACCGTAGGGATAACAGCATAATCTCCTTTAAGAGTTCATATCGAAAAGGAGGTTTGTGACCTCGATGTTGGACTAGAATGTCCTAAAGATGCAGAAGTCTTTGAGGGTTGGTCTGTTCGACCATTAAAATTCTACATGATCTGAGTTCAGACCGGCGTGAGCCAGGTCAGTTTCTATCTTTAATTTTTATTTTGAGCTTAGTACGAAAGGACCAGCTTAAAGCAAAACCTGAATGTCATACACTAGATGAACTATAATTTTTACATAAATTTATATAAAGCAAGCATAGCTGTTTGATTAAAAACTAAATGACATTTAGTTTTTAATAGAGGTGGCAGAAAAGTGCGTTAGGCTTAAGCTCTAAATATGAAGATTAAAGCTCTTCTCTTTATAGACATAAATGAACATTGATCTAAATAAAATATAAATAATAGAGGTGGCAGAAAAGTGCGTTAGGCTTAGGACCTAAATATAAAGATTAAAACTCTTTTCTTTATAATGTATCTTTCTTTACTTTCTTCGCTACTCACTTATATCTGTATTTTACTAGCAGTCGCTTTTTTTACTCTTTTAGAACGTAAAGGACTTAGCTATATTCAAATTCGTAAAGGGCCTAATAAGGTGGGTATTGCCGGATTACCACAGCCCCTAGCTGATGCAGCTAAACTTTTAACTAAAGAAATTGCTAAGCCAACTATAGCCAACTATTCCCCTTATTTTATTGCCCCAGTTTTTAGTTTTATCTTAGCACTTCTTTTGTGGCAGCTATACCCCAGAGCCTACTCCCTGGGTTACTTTAAGTGGGGTATTCTATTTTTCCTTTGTGTTTCAGCACTAAATGTATACGGAACGCTTCTTGCGGGATGGGCATCCAACTCTAAATATGCTCTTTTAGGAAGACTACGAGCTATTGCTCAAACAATTTCTTATGAAGTAAGAATAGCTCTCGTATTGTTATTCCCTTTATTTCTAATTGGGACTTTCAGCTTCATTGAAATTAATGAAAGTCAGGAATTTATTTGATTAACTTTTTTAATGGTTCCCCTATCCCTACTTTGATTTGTCACTTGTATTGCTGAAACTAATCGAGCCCCTTTCGATTTTGCTGAAGGAGAGTCAGAAATTGTATCTGGATTTAACATCGAATATGGTGCAGCTGGGTTTGCTTTAATTTTTCTAGCAGAATATGCCAATATTTTAGTGATAAGACTTCTCTCTGCGGTACTCTTTTTTGGCGGAAGCTCAATAATCTTTTTTAGAAGGGATTTTGCTTTTATACTTAAAGTCCTTTTCTTTGCCTTTATTTTTATTTGAGTTCGGGGTAGCTATCCCCGATTTCGCTATGATCTATTAATAGGCCTTACCTGAAAAGGTTTTCTTCCGGCTGCCCTTGCTTTTCTTCTTATAGTTCTTTCATTAGCCTATTTTATTTATTTTTAACGAAATTGTAGTTTAAGAAAATATTAGCATTGGAAGCTAAAGATTAGGTTATAATCCTACATTTCGAGATGACAACTGTAATTGTATTAGCTCTTGCTTTATCCAGGGTTTGTATATTTCCCTTAATAGCTCAGCCTCTAAGCTTAGGACTTAGAATTATGATTTCAACCCTTTTAATGTGCTGCCTCTGCGCAGCGTTGTTATCAGCTTGGTATGCCTACATCCTTTTTCTTATCTATGTAGGAGGTCTTCTTGTTATATTTGCTTATGTTGCAGCTCTAACTCCAAACATGCTATTCACTAGAGGCATGTCTATCATTTTTTTTATTTTTCTGTTTTTTCCTGCGTCTTATTTATTTTATTTTCTATATTTCACTGACTACACGCAATGTCTTTATTTTTATCAAACCCCTAATGAAAAATTTATAAAAAGTTACGGCGCAGAGTTAGTAGCCCCTCAAAGAATTTCAATTTTAATTAGGTTGGGTACTATTTTACTAGTAAATTTAGTAGCAGTTGTTAAAATCTGTTATTATCAGCAAGCGTCTCTGCGTCCTTTTAACTAAATTGCTATTTATGCGCAGACCTATACGAAAAACACACCCTGTACTAAAAATAATTAACGGTGCTTTAATTGACTTACCTGCCCCATCTAACCTTTCTATTTGATGAAATTTCGGTTCTCTGCTCGGTTTATGTTTAGGTATTCAAATTTTAACTGGACTTTTCCTGGCAATACACTATACAGCTCATGTAGATCTCGCTTTTAGTTCGGTTGTTCATATTACACGAGATGTGAGTTACGGGTGGCTTCTTCGAGCACTTCATGCTAACGGGGGCTCCTGATTTTTTATTTGCATTTATTTCCACATTGGGCGTGGAATATATTACGGGTCTTACTTGTCCCAACATACATGAAATACTGGTGTTATTCTTTTATTTTTAACAATAATAACAGCATTTCTTGGTTATGTCTTACCGTGAGGACAAATATCTTTTTGAGGGGCTACTGTGATTACTAATCTTCTATCTACTGTGCCCTATATTGGAAAAATACTTGTAGAGTGGGTTTGAGGGGGCTTTGCTATTGATAATGCAACACTTACGCGTTTTTTTGCTCTTCATTTCCTGCTCCCATTTGCCATTATAGGCTTAGTAGTGCTCCATCTTCTTTTCTTACATGAGACCGGATCAAATAACCCCCTCGGATTAAATAGAGACGGCGAAAAAGTCCCGTTTCATTCATATTACAGATTTAAAGATCTGGTTGGTTTTATTTTAATATTATCGATATTATCTCTTTTAGTTTTATTTTCCCCACAGCTTTTAACAGACCCTGAAAATTTTATTCCTGCTAATCCTCTTGTTACACCTGTACACATTCAACCAGAGTGATACTTTCTTTTTGCATATGCTATTTTACGTTCAATCCCTAACAAGTTAGGGGGCGTTTTAGGGTTGGTAGGCTCTATCCTTATATTGTTTGTTCTTCCACTGACACATCAAGCTAAGTCACGATCTCTTGCTTTCTATCCAGCAAACCAGTTTCTATTTTGATTTTTTATTGGAATTTTCCTAATTCTTACCTGGATTGGAAGGTGCCCTGTAGAAGCTCCTTACGAACAGATCGGACAAGTTTTTACAGCTCTATATTTTTCTTATTTCATTATTAACCCTCTAGTTCAACTAATATGAGATAAAATTTTAGATTACTAAGGCTTAAAAATTGGGGTTATTATCCCGGGGACATGTTTGTCTTGAAAACAAATTAAAAGTGTTCGACTCACTTAATAACCTTAGCAGTAAGAAATATATTTCCATCTTTCGACTTACAAGGCCAATGCTTTAAGATTTAAGCTATTACTGCAAAAGATATGAGAACATTTTATCTAGGTATAATTAGTGCATTTGGGTTTATGATGGCATTGCTCGCTCTTTCTTTACAGTATAAGCATTTATTGAGGGTTTTATTAAGACTAGAAGCCGCGACAATAAATTTATTTATTATGCTATTTGCCTTATCCAATAATATTTCTTATAGGGGTCAAACCTCCTTAATCCTGATTACCTTGGGAGCTTGTGAAGCAAGCTTAGGGCTGGCAATTTTAGTTTCCATAATCCGTGCTCAAGGAAATGATTACGTTTTTAGGTTTTCTTCACAAAAGTGCTAGGACTAATTATTCTTAACCTTTTTGTAGTACTCTTACCCAAAAGAAAACTATCGTGGTACCTGAAAATCTGAGCTTTAGCTTTAGCAAGCCTGTTTTCTTTACTACACTTATTCCTTCCATTTTGGGGCTCTGAAAGAATCAACTACCTGATAACCCAGGACTCAATATCTCTGGTTCTTATTTCTCTTACATTTTGAATTTCATTAATAATAATAATAGCAAGCCAAACAAGGGTTAAAGTATTCAATAACAACCCTATATTATTTTCTATATTACTATTAACTCTAAATTTAATTTTAATTATTACTTTCTCTCTTTCTAGAATTATATATTTCTATTTCTTTTTTGAGGCTTCATTAATCCCAACCCTAATAATCATTTTAGGTTGAGGATACCAGCCTGAACGTTTACAAGCAGGCATGTATATAATAATTTATACTGTAGCCGCCTCACTGCCCCTATTGCTATCTATTTTATGAGCGATTCAAGAATCATCCTCTTCCAATATACTTATATTTTCCAGACTTCGTAACGCATTCTTTGATCCGGCCCTATCCTGAGCTTGAAGTATTTTTAGTATTGTTATCCTAGCAGCATTCCTAGTAAAACTACCTATGTTTACAGCTCATTTATGACTCCCTAAGGCCCATGTAGAAGCCCCCGTAGCCGGATCTATAATTCTAGCTGCTGTCCTCTTAAAACTTGGGGGTTATGGGGTCCTGCGAGTATCTCAATACTTTAATTTTTATATATCTAACTCTTCGACTATCATTTTTTCCTTAGCTCTTTGAGGGGGCGTTTTAACTAGAATTATTTGTTTTCGTCAAATTGACTTAAAATCCTTAATTGCTTATTCTTCAATTGGTCACATATCTCTTATATTAGCAGGTGCACTCTCCTCAAGTTCCTGGGGCTGAAGGGGAGCTCTAGTTTTAATAATTTCTCACGGATTTTGCTCCTCTGCATTATTTGCTCTAGCTAACTACACCTATGAAAAAAGGCATACTCGAAGATTACTTCTCAGAAAAGGAATACTTATACTTCTACCGGCCCTATCTCTCTGATGATTTCTTTTTTGCATTATAAATATAGCAGCACCGCCAAGCATTAATCTATTAGGAGAAATCATAATCTTTCCTTCTACAATTTTCAGATCAATATATTACTTGCTTTCACTTGGGCTAATAAGTTTTTTAGCTGCCATATACAGCATATACCTCTTTACCTCAAGCCAACACGGCGGTTCTCCTCCCTATTTAAGTTCTTTTACTACTTTTAAAGCGCCTGGTTTTAGTCTTTTATTTCTTCATTGATTTCCGGGAAACCTGCTGATCTTAAAAAGAGAATTAATTTATATATGGCTTTAAAAGTTGAGTTAGTTTATACTAAAACACCAGTCTGTGGATCTGGAAATAAAACTTAATTTTACTTAACCATGTTTTCAAACCTAAAATCTTCTTCTGTCAGCTCCATTTTTCTTATGATTTACAGGGTCTGTGTCTTCCCTGTAACTTGCTATTTTATTATAAATAACTACTCTTTACTTGTAGAATGAAGAGTAATCAATCTAAGATCTTGCGACATAACTTTTATTTTTATTCTTGATCCCATCAGATTAAGCTTTAGTAATGTTGTTTGCCTTATCTCTGCTTGTGTAATAATATTTTCTTCAAGTTACATAGCCCATGACCCTTTCTTAAAACGCTTTACCTGACTAGTAATATTATTTGTCTTATCTATAAATCTTCTTGTTTTTATTCCCACATTGCCAGCCCTGTTGCTTGGTTGAGATGGTCTAGGCATTGTCTCTTTTGCCTTAGTTATTTACTATCAAAATATAAAATCTCTAGGTGCCGGAATAATCACGGTTTTAGCCAATCGCATCGGAGATGTAATAATCCTTATTTCGATTGGCATCTTGGTTTTGCAAGGCCATTGAACTATTACTTTGATATCAGATTTTCATTTATCTTATCTAGTTGTTTTTGCAATTGTCTTAGCGGGCATAACAAAAAGGGCTCAAATTCCCTTTTCAAGATGACTCCCTGCAGCTATGGCTGCACCCACCCCCGTCTCTGCCTTAGTTCACTCTTCAACTCTGGTAACAGCCGGGATTTTTCTACTAATCCGATTCTTTCCCTTCCTTTCCACTTTAAACGCTTTTAAGCCCTGCTTACTTTTCATCTCAGTTTTAACTCTCTTAATGGCCGGTATTGCTGCTAACTACGAAAATGATCTCAAAAAAGTAATTGCACTCTCTACTTTGAGGCAGCTAGGTGTCATAATAATAAGCCTTGGCATGGGCATAGTTTCTTTATCTCTATTTCATCTTTATACCCACGCTTTGTTCAAGGCCCTATTATTTATTTGTGCAGGCACCATCATCCACAACAGGGCAAACACTCAAGATTTACGTTTCATGGGTATAATTTTCAAACAAGCTCCTCTAACAATTACTTGCATAAATATTGCTAATCTTTCTCTCTGCGGTGCACCATTCTTAAGCGGCTTTTACTCAAAAGATTTGATTTTAGAAACTTCTTTAGCAAGCCCTACAAACTTTTTAATAGTATTTTTAATCTTTTTAGCCACAGGGATAACAGCAGCCTACTCTTTACGTTTATCTTTTTGTTCACTTTGAAGCACCCAGAAAAGCACACCTTTCCATAGAAAACAAGAAAAGGACCTATACATCAATACATCAGTCATTATTTTAGCAAGTGCAGCTATTGCCGCCGGATTTTTTTTACAAGCTATCTTTTTAGATTTTAACCCAGTTCCCTTTATTTTACCCCCGACACATAAATCTCTTACTATTTTAGTTATCCTATTAGGTCTTTTTTTTGCCTCCATCCTGTGAGACTCGGAATTTCTTGAAAAAGAAATAAACAAAACAAAGTACTTTTTTACCTTAATATGATTCCTAGCTCCCCTGTCAGCTCAACCTCTAACTAAATTCTCAATACTGTTAGGAACCAATATCATAAAATCGGTAGATCAGGGCTGACTAGAAATCCTAGGAGGCCAAGGAGCTAACCGTATAACCCAAGAATTTTCTAAACTAAACACAAAAATTCAAATCAAATCCTTTAATTTCTTTATTGCACTAAGTCTGTTATTTTTATTCCTTATTCTTATAAGCAAGCTGTCACTCTAATTTTGGTAGCTTATACTAGAGCATAGCACTGAAGATGCTACCGAGGCGTGCTCACGCCCCACACACACAYAYA